CAATAAATTAAGTTGAATTCTATATCTACACATACCAAAAACATAGAAAAATCCGAATACCAATCTAATCGATTCTATAGATATTTGGGCTAGAGTTGACAAACAAACAAAACCAGCAATATACTTTATTAGTATCGCATAGAAATCTAAATGGGGCGTGGCCAAGTGGTAAGGCAACGGGTTTTGGTCCCGCTATTCGGAGGTTCGAATCCTTCCGTCCCAGAACATATATATTCTCTGACAATATAGATTGCTTTTTTAACAATGTTCTGTTTAAAATCGAAATGTTAGCTGGAATGTGATTGTTGTTTCTGATTTTTTTCTTCGATGAATCGTTTTTTTTTTTCAAAAACTGAATCGAGATACGAAAGAATCCATATTCCCTATCTCATATTCTCTACCCCCTAAATTAGCCTAATTAGATTCAATTTTCTTTTTTGTAGATTTCTTGACTTTTCGCCAAGAGGGGGTTTTTGGTACTAATTCAATTCACTAAGTCTCTTAATTCTTAATCAATGAGGTAGGCTAAAATAGAAAAAAAAGGGGCAAAAACTGGACTTAATCTGGGCTTGTTTGGCTTTGTGCCCAGACAGCTCGCATTTCGTAAAAATAAAAAAGACTAGGACATCCCCTTCTTTTGATTTATGCTGCATCAGTCCCATAGAATGGGGTAGATAGGAGTTAATCAGTGATGGGAAGGCGTTCATTTCAATATCTATAAACAGTGACAATTGCTCAGTCTATTTGATCGAATTGATAGATACGAAACCCTCCCCATTCTTTGGATTTTATCAATCAGATGAAAAAAAAAAAGACTTATCTTTTTTCCTAAGATGATCAAAAGTTATTTTTAACTATCAAATTTTCTTGGAATAATGATGTCGAGAGGGGAACTTTCGAAATTGATTCGAAATTTCGAAAGAGAAATAGTTTAAATCATTCCTTAGAAGCTGAATCTTTCTCTCCTATTAAGTCACGTGAAGATGCAGAATCAAAAAGAATTCGTTTATTCGTCTTATTTTATTTATATAAATAAATTATTTATTATATATATTTATTAATTAATATTATAATTTAATTAATATTAATTAATATTATAATGTTAGACAATTTAATATTAGCGATGGGGTCTTACTAAGACTTCTTCAGAAAAATATTTATCCACCTATATCTATAGTATTATTTATATCTATAGACTATAGATATAGAAGATATAGAAAATACTTTAGATTATGGTGTTTATACATCAGCCCAACCAATGACTATTCATGATTCCATAATTGAATCAATTCCATACCGGTTCTTAGAGGAATGTTATGGTAAAACTTCGTTTGAAACGATGTGGTAGAAAGCAACGTGCGACTTGAAGGACACGATCCGTTGTGGATTTGTACATCCACCATTTTTTGTAGGAATGAAGGTGCTCTTAGCTCGACATCATGGGTTCTGTTTCACTAGAACCCCTCGTTTTTTGTTGTCTTGGAATGTAAATAGTCCATGATGGAGCTCGAGTAGAAAGTATTAATTTATTTCTCGGGGCAAGGGTCTAGGGTTAATGCCAATCAATAAAAAAATTGAAACAACTTCGTAAATATATCTTAGGTATGGAAATCGAAAGAATCCAATTCGAGCAAGTTTAAAATGAAAAAATTTATTGGAATTGATCAAACTTTTTCGATCCAAAGTGTTTCACGAGGGAATCCATCATCTTGTAGGATTCTTTCATAAAAATCGCAAAAAGGGTATGTTGCTGCCATTTTGAAAGGATTAAAAAGCACCGAAGTAATGTCTAAACCCAATGATTTAAAATAAAACAAAGATAAAGGATCCCAGAACAAGGAAACACCTTTTTAATTGTCTTAATAACTGGATCAGACTGAAGAATCCGATTTTAAACGAGACAAACAAAAAAGGAGGAAAGACCGCTCAATAAATGAAAGTGCCGAAAGATTTTCCTTTGAACTGTTTGAAAGTTATCCAACTTGAGTTATGAGAGTATGAATGGTTTCTTTTTCATTTTAAGGAAGAACGAAGAAAAAAAGACTTAGATCTTTAATTGCTTTGATCATTTTATGGATCCAGTTGTCATTTCTTAGATAGAATTCCATACAGAGACAAAACTTCGAATCAATCATTTTTCTCGAGCCGTACGAGGAGAAAGCTTCCTATACGTTTCTAGGGGGGGTGTTGTTCATCTACATCTATCCCAATGAGCCGTCTATCGAATCGTTGCAATTGATGTTCGATCCCGAAGAGAAGGAAAAGATCTTCAGAAAGTGGGTTTTTATGATCCGATAAAGAATCAAACTTATTTAAATGTTCCTGCTATTTTATATTTCCTTGAAAAAGGGGCTCAACCTACAGAAACTGTTCAGGATATTTTAAAGAAGGCAGAGGTTTTTAAGGAACTTCGTCTTAATCAACCGAAATTCAATTAAGGAAATAAATTAAGGAAATACAAAAAAGGGGGTAGTGATTTGTATATAACTTTGTATGACTT